AGACCAAAAGGAATGGTCTTACTTTTTCTTTTGATTTCTTCTTTCTCGCGAAGGATTCCATCAGGAAATAGAGTCTGCCCGGACCGAAGCCGCAGATTTTGCGGTTTTACTCCCCGCAACTCTTCCTCCGCCAGGCGTGGTCGGAATAGCAGGGCAAGTATGAGTAGCATAGCAAAAATGCGTTACTCGTCATTTTCATTCTGAGAAGGGGTCATTCGCGCGTAGGTAAATAGAGACTCTGTTGCGATATGATAGGGATCCCTACGTCGTTACAGTCCATTTAGGATTAGGATAGGATTAGGAATAGGCGAAATCGGACCTGCTTTTTACATATCTCTCGTTAGTTGGGTACCATATTCACTTCTTTGGGCTTCTATGGAATCGAGAAATAGGTTTGATTGTACATCTTTTTGATAGATATAAGATATCCTACGGATAATTCAAATCGAAGCAATTGGATGTCCGACTCAGGCCTAGATGAGATGATCGATCGATAGAAAGACTCCAACACTCCACCTTTGGCATAGATTCCATCCAGCACACTAGAGAGATATCATATTCAGGGAATACGATTCACTTTCAAGATGCCTTGATGGTGAAATGGTAGACACGCGAGACTCAAAATCTCGTGCTAAACAGCGTGGAGGTTCGAGTCCTCTTCAAGGCATAATAGTGAGAATGCTCATTCAATGAGCATTCTCAACAATAGTCAGAGATCTCGGATCGAATCCATATTGATAGACCGAGTTTCTGTTGATACGAAGTGTTCCGGCGATCCCCACGACCCGAGTCTGAGCTGTTGAAATTGGAATAAGTTCGGCAGCGGATCACGAAATCTTGCAGATCTTCTCTATCTGAAATCTTGCAGATCTTATCTATCTAATGAATGGGGAGTTCGCTTTGAAATCGTCCGCCCCACCCCCCGAGTGGATGCTTCAACAGGAATCACACAGGGGTAGATTGATACAATAAAAACCGCTGGGAAAATGCCCGCCCGTAACCTAGAAAGTATACCGTTTGAGGGATTGGATTGGCGCCTTACCCAGTCAGTGACTTTGGCGCTGGACGTTCCCTCCAAAAATGGGTACTCTCGGGTCAGGTGAATTCGAGAATAGACGTCCGTTGGCATTCCATTCCAGCCTTCCTTCCCCTTTCGGGGCCTATCCGAAAGAGAATCCAGGACCTCTTGGTCATGAATATCTGAATCGGACGAACCGGCCCCGTGAATATCTTTCCTTCGGAACAAAACAATTCGAATTAGGCTCGGTCAACTGGAATGTTTCTTAGCCATACATATAGGAGATCTTCCAATTGATAAGATCCATCGACCGGAGACGAAGAGAAAGGTCTATCTATTTTCTTTAGTTATTCCGTGCATTTTTGCGTGATTCAGTGAAACCAATGATTCGTTATTGGAGCAGATACCAACAACCCTTTCATCGGACATGCATATTTTTGATTTTTCAACGGATTTCCATTCTTCCGTGTTTCCGCAGTAGCAGTTCCATGTAGCTAAGGCCAAAAATAGGGAAGAAACCAGTATTTCCACGACTCTACCAACCGGTCCAGTCGGTTCCACTTAATCCCCCTTTCATGGCCACATATCTTTCCGGCTAAGCTAAGGAATGGGAAATCTTTCTCCTGTTAAATGAATCAAATGGTTCATCTCCTCCGGGAAAAGCCATCTCTTTCTCAACAATGTCTTTGTCATTTGATCCACTAGCGTTCCGTTAGATAGGAACAGATTTGATAAATACTGATAACTCTCGGATAGAGTATTAGAACGGAAAGACCCATTAGATAATGAACTATTGGTTCTCTGACATCTCTGCCGATGAATCAACAATTCGAAGTTATTTTCTTGCGTATTCTTGCTGAACCAGCTTTGAGACAGCGATTTAGGAGGACTTGTTAGGGAAGTAAGAAGCCCCTTTGCCATCTCTTGATCTGCAAAGAATTCTCGACGTGAAAACACAGGCGCATCGAAAAAGAATGGATTCGCAGGGTCCCAAAGAAATTGGCTTATTTGAAATTGAAAAAAGACTTGGTCTTTGGAAAATCGATCTCGTGTCTGGTACTCCATGGTTCCACTCTGCAAGAACTCCGAATCATTCTCTTCCGAATCATTCTCTTGATGAGAAATGATCCGCGTGCCCAAAAATGACCTGGACCAATAGGGAAATCCCAATTCATTGGGACTTTCCATCCAACGAAAGAGATCGGGGTACCATATTCTAGGAGCCCAAACTATGTCATTGAAGAAATCCTCCTCTATCTGTTGCAGGTCGCGGTCTCCTTCTCCAAATGCAACCCCTTCTTCCAATTCAAACTCCGATTCGTCTTTTTCATAGAGAAATTTCTGATCAACGTTAGAACAAAATCCATTTTGCATCATATCTAAGGGATTCCTTCGTTCGGACCGAAGAAGCAATGTCACTCGATCATTATCAAACTGACTGCCCTCTTTTTCTGTCCGAGAGGATAGAGTGCTTTCTCCTTCGAATACTTCTAATAGGCCACGAACTAGAGCAGAATCAGTCTCAACCAAATAAGAAGTGATCCCATTTTTTTCATCGGGTCCGCGTAGAGACCAAAGATCATGAGCGACCGATCCGGCAGAACAACTCAAAAGATAAAGAAGTCTCGTTAATCTCTTCATCCTCGTTGCAAGCTCGAAGTACCAGTTGTACAAATAAGAATTAGGGAATCTCGTCTTCAGATAGATAGATATAGGATCTATGGAGCCATTACTTAGAAGTACATTTTGTGCAACAGCCCTTCCTATCTGATAGAAAAGGATCCCATGATCCTGAACCGGTCTTACCTTGGCTCGAAAATTCCAAGTTTGTCTATGAAGAGCGGATCGAATTGTATGAGTGTCTATAGTGGATTTCTTCTGTGCAATACTAATGGATAGGGCCTCATTGGTAAGTGCTACAAGATCTCGTACACTGGAGGTTAGGGACCCGAATCCATTAGGATGGGACAGTTTCTTTTCCAAGTCAAATCCTCGAGTATATGAAAGAGTGAAAAAGTGCTTTCGTTGTTGTGGAATAAGAAGCCTTCGTAGCTTAAGGCATGTATTTAATTTATTCGGAGCTATTAGAGCGGGATCCACTTTTTTGGGAATATGAGTCGAAGCAATAACAAGGATATTGCTAGTGGAGCATCTTTCACAATCCCTGGAGAGAGAGTTCACTAATAGACCGAGGGATAAGTCATTCGACGCACGCACAGACAGATCATGAATGTTTGGAATCCATAGTATGCAAGGGGACATTGCTTTTGCTAATTCGAATGGAACGAGGATACTAAATCGCTCGAGTAGTAGTCTATCCCTATCCGTAGTTAGCTCATTTAGCAGCTCTATATCATCTATATCAAGGTCATCATCGCTATCGTCACTCTCATCAATATCAATAGCGTCACTCTCATCAATATCATCACTATCACTATAATCATTATAATCAGTATAATGATTATCACCACCAAACTGGGGAACCTCACTATCATAGTGATTGATCTGATAAAAAATGTCATCCACGAACTTGTTCGGAACTACCGTAATGAAAGGAACATAGGAGTTTGTCGCGAGGGATTTGACCAAATAGGATCGTCCAGTTCCTATCGAACCTATCACTAAAATACCCCTAGAGGGGGATAGCGCTAAGCGCAGCGAAAAGGGTTTTCCATGAGATCGGAAATGAAAATGAGTAGCCCCACACGAGGTTTGTGAATAAGTGATTGTCTGAAAATGAGCAAGGAATATCCGTCTTTCGGCTAAACAGGATCTATTGAACTCATAATTCATTAGATCCTTTTGATGAATGTCAACTACGTATCGTAAGTAAATTGATCCCGGTTGTTCAACCATTTGATAACTAGAGTCATTCTTTGATAAACCATCACTATGAGTCAGACTCAATAGCATTTGATCCATCCTTTTTTCTGTCGTTAAGGTGGAGAACTGAACCAAGAATTCTCTTTCTTCATCCTCAATCAAATCACTGTTCGCGACCCAGGATTCTATTTGATCATCAATCCACTCAACGTTCACGTTTTTTCTTAGCAATGAATAGAGCTCTTTACTTGTACGACTTAGATGTCTCGTATTTCGCGAAAAAGTGATTCGATTGATGGGATTTGGTATGATCCTTAGGAAATCCATGATACCGATGAGATTGCTATTCCAAAATTTCTTCTTATTAAAAGCAGAACCCCAGATTGCTTCGAGAAAATAGACGAATTGTTCCAGAGCAACTAGAAAGAGATTCTTTAACCAGAAAGAATTTCGCTCAGATGGGGGATACCTATCCAGAAGTTTTCGCAACTCAATCATGTATGATGGAATCATCAAAGATTTGATCTTTTTGAAATCCGTCTGTAACTCACTAGAGGCTCGGGAAACAAAGAGAAGATGGGTATTAACGAGATATCCAGCAACAAGAAGAAGGAAAAGGATGAGGAACTCCCGAGCATTTGATGATCTCAGCCATAGGGGTGACTCATTATCATAATTTCGATGAATTATTGCTGCGGACTGAAGAAGCATCTTTGACCAATGATTCCAAATCTCAATGAGATTCCAGTCTTCAAGACTCAACCAAAATTTTGTCTGACGAATCCACCATGATGTCTCCAGAATACCCTGAAAAAGAGATATGTGACTGCGCAATAGGTTTGAAAAAGGATCTAAAAGGGCGAATTTGAGATACTGGAACCCTGTCAAAGTAAAGAACCACGGTATATAGGGTTGGAACAGAGTCCATTGTGAGAGATTAAAAAAAGCACGTTCTCGTTCAAGGGTTCTATCACCCATCTCCCTAAGACTCAGTCTTTTCCTCTTTTTGGATTTCTCAGCCCAAATCAAACCCATGTTTGAATTGAAATTGAGATACTGCTTCCCTTCGGAATCGGAATCAGATAGATTCATATCTGAAAGAGGTGGACAATCCGTTCTTTCAAAATGGACTATTTGTCCCTCTGTTAGAGGTGTTCCAGAAATGTCTGCGATCGAATAAATAGTTCTACCAACGAATGGATCGGATCGCATTGGAAAATGGAAAGATTTGTACAAGTTATACGTTTCGTCACCACTTTGTGGCAAATCCTTAAGTATGAATATCTTCGATACCTGTGACTCGATTGGTGAAATCGTATCTCGCTCCAAAAAAACATGTTTTTTTTTACCGACGCACAAAGAAAATCTTTTGTTGCGAATGAACAAAATATTGAGGAATTGTCCATACGTAAGATCTGAATTCTTGCGAAGGGCCTTTTCCACAGAAAAAGGGAATTTTTTGTTACAATCGAACCAGAAGTGATGTGGATTCTTCAAGAATCGAAGTCGATTTGCTTTCGAAAAAGAAGATATCAATGAACTTCGATGAAATGGTTTCACGGGATTCAGCCAATTGTCTCGATCGTGGGATATCATTGAGAAATAGGAATCCATGTTATCCAAATTGTTCCTGCAATTCTTTCGAGTCGGGAATGAGTCAATCATCCATTTTGTCTTATTGAACAAAAAGGGTGATAGTGTGCCTCCATTGATCGAGAATTTCGATTGTTTGGAAGGATCATGATCATCCAATAAGAAGGGTTTCCATTGATTTTGAGTAAAAGGAACGATTGGAACACCTATTGATTCTAACAACGGATTGCAGAGTGGATCATTCGGCCCTTTCAATTCATAGATATAGATGGGGATCTCAGACCCAGGAATGGGTGGACTTCCAATACTCAAAAAGAAAAAAGGAAGTGACTTCGACAAAAAGGACAAAAAGAGAAGTGACTTCGAGAAAAAGAAGAGAAGTGACTTCGACAAAAAGGGAAGTGAATTCGACAAAAATAAAGACAAAAGGAAACAAGGTGACTTCGTCAAAAAGGGATGTGACTTCGACAGTTTGACCCTAAACTCGGCCCAATCAATCCTATATTGAATCGGATTCATACGGAATCGAGTCAGATGACTACAGAAGCGATTCAGATGAATACGGAATCGATTCAGATGAATACGGAATCGATTCAGATGAATACGGAATCGATTCAGATGAATACGGAATCGATTTAGATGAATCCAAAATCGATCCAGATAAATACGGAATCGATTCAGATGAATCCAGAATTGATCTCGATTCAGATAAATACGGAATCGATTCAGATGAATACGGAATCGATTCAGAGGAATACGGAATCGATTCAGAGGAATACGGAATCGAGATCGATGAATACGGAATCGATTCAGATGAATACGGAAGCGATAGCGAGATCGATGAATACGTAAGCGATCTCGATGATGATGATATCGATCGAACACTACTTGAAATTGAAAACGCCTCTTCGCCTCAGAAATGAAATGTTCCTGGAAATTGTGGGTCCATTTGTATCTATATGCATTAGGATCCCGATTCATGGATCTCTCGGTTCGAGAACTAAGAGGGTCCGACCCTTTCTTCTGACTCTTTTTCAAATTCGAGAGATGTTGGTTGATCGTAGATTTCATTCTCGTTCTATGATTCCGAGTCTCATTTCCTATTGAATCCCCTTTCATTCCATATTCGAAGTTGCGATTGGATCGATTCAGTACCATGAAAAAGAATCGATTTGATACATTTCTTATGTACCCATAGGTCCTAGAGTGGATTTGAATCAGATTTCGGATCAATCTAGATGGATTGACTGCCGCCATTATGTTGTTACTAGCCACTTTTTTGGATTTTGGATCTTCAGAAAAAATAGGAGGTACAACCAATAAAGATTTCTTTTTTGATTCATCGCCGGAGTGAAATCCCTCAGAAAAAGGAAAAAATACCCTCTCATAATCAGACACCAGATCCGGCTCGGTGATTGATAGAATGAATAGATCTGCCATTTTTGAAAATCTCTCTTCTGATTCAAAATCGTGGTCTAACGTGTACCCCACCCTGTTCCGGTCATGGAATAGATGAAAGAAATCCAAAAATGGATTGTGAGTCAAGAATGAAATCTTATTGGAACTGTCCAGATCCGGTTCATCCTTCGGAACCATAGCACATCCCGGATCTGATGAAATAGGATGAATTGCGACGGTCTTTTGTAAATACGGAATGATCTTGAATAGATCCACTATTTCTTTCTTTTCCGATCGCCTGGAAGGGACAAAAGAAACATCTTGTTGTTTCTTCAACAATTTCGGATCGGACCTCTTAATAGGCTTCGAACCCAGATGAAGGTCTGACCATCTGTCCGAGAAAAAAGAACGAATTGAGATTGATCTTGTAGGATTCCCAAGAAATTCTTCGATTTCTTCCGGAAGCAGATGACGAACCATCTCCGTCTCGCGTTCTGCGAATCGCTGGGACATTGAGGAATCTCCAGAAAGGCTTTTCGGGAATCGGTCGGATTCTATCTCGGTTCGTTCCGTTTGAAGAAAGGAAGGATCCCAATCCAAAAGAATCGATCTTTCTTTGAGTTGTTGAATCTCTCTTTGATTGATCAATGTGTGAGATTCCGAATCCTCATCCCTCATGGAATCGAAAGCATCTCTGGATTGATCAGAAGATGCTTTCAATTGGCTAGAATCCCTATTTGTTCCGATCCAGTTCCTCCACCACCGCGAACCCCAGTTCGAGTCAGGCATGATATACGGTTGAGTTATTGGGAGAACCCAAGGACTCCCTTTCGGATCCATGAAACAACTCGCAGAGATCTTTTTTTTTCCTTTTGGAAGATACAGAAGGGAAATAACCAACCTATGGGACGACCGAAACAATGTATCATTTCGGGGTCCACTGGAATTCATTGGTAGAGGAAGAAGCCCCCTCAAATAGAGATTTTTTCTTTCGACCATAGTTTGATGGTGCATACGAGATATAACGACCGCTACTAGAATCAGTACTACACCCTTAACCAGTACTGCAACTTTGCTCGTGAAAGATCGGTTGCTTGGTGAACCCGAAAGCAGGATACTCCAAATTCGGGGGTCAAAAAGTTTCAGAAAACGTTCTTGATGGAAAAAAAGGTAAGTGAAAGATCCCACGAAATCGAATTTCGTCCATGAATCGAACAAATAGCCAAAATTCTGATTTTCTCTCAATATCTCTCTCAATTCGAAGATCCACAATTGGACTTCATAACCTCTCCGCAGTTTTGTTGGCATAATTAATAATCGTTTTTTTGTAAGGTTGGAACTGATTTATTCACGATGTATGATGATCCAAGCATCCATGGCTGAATGGTTAAAGCGCCCAACTCATAATTGGCGAATTCGTAGGTTCAATTCCTACTGGATGCACACCAATGGGATGGGAGAAGTTCAGTCTATTGGAACTGGCTCTGTCTCATCATCATCAGAGAAATGAATCAATTGTATTTGATTATATATGTATATACTCGATTCGACCGGTTTTTCCAACTCTTTCGATCTTCTATTTCTATAGAGTTCGATTTCGATAGAGTTCTCTAGGAGATTCGTTCGATTCGGTAGATTCGAATTCGAATCGTACTAGAGAACGAATTGGTGTGGTATATTCATACTATAACATATGAACCGTAAGAACTAGAATTCTTATCAATATTGGAACTCATAGGAAAGAAAGTGGATTTATGGATGGAATCAAATATGCAGTAGTTACAGAAAAAAGTGTTAGGCTATTGGTGGGGAAGAATCAATATACTTCTAATGTTGAAACAGGATCAACTAGGACAGAAATCAAGCATTGGGTCGAACTCTTCTTTGGGGTTAAGGTACTCGCGATGAATAGTCATCGGCTCCCGGGAAAGGGTCGAAGAATGGGCCCTATTAGGGGACATACAAGGCATTACAGACGTATGATCATTACGCTTCAACCGGGTTATTCTATTCCACCCCTTTTGCAGAAAGAAAAGAGCGTCAATCAAAATACTGAATAACACGGCGATACATTTATACAAAACTTCTACCCCGAGCACACGCAATGGGGCCACAGACAGGCGAGGGAAATCCAATCCACGAAAGAAGTTGATCTCTGGACAGCATCATTCTGGGAAAGGGAGGAATGCCAGAGGAATCATTACCGCAAGGCATAGAGGGGGAGGTCATAAGCGTCTATACCGTAAAATCGATTTTCGACGGAATGAAAAAGACATATCTGCGAGAATCGTAACCATAGAATACGACCCTAATCGAAATGCACACATTTGTCTCATACACTATGGGGATGGTGAGAAGAAATATATTTTACATCCCAGAGGGGCGAGAATTGGAGATACCATTCGTTCGGGTACAGAAGTTCCTATCTCAATGGGAAATGCCCTACCTTTGAGTGCGGTTTGAACCATGGATTTACGTAATTGGAAGTAACCAATCAGGTTTACGACGAAACCTAGAAATCGATCACGGATCCTATTGGAATGCCTCTACGGAATAGACCTCAACAGAAAACTGAAGAGTAACGGCAGCAAGTGATTGAGTTTAATAGTTCCTCATATAAAATTATTGACTCTAGAGATATGGTAATATGGAGAAGACAAAATTGTTTGAAGCACCGACAGAACCAAAAACGCCCTTCTTTGTTTCAAAGAGAAGAAGAGAGATTATGCGCATTTCATTTGATGGTCAGAGGCGAATTGAAAGCTAAGCAGTGGTAATTCTAACCCCCGGGGAAAAAGAGAGATGTCTCCTACGTTACCCTTACTATTTGGAAGTATCGACGTAATTTCATAGAGTCATTCGGTCTGAATGCTACCTGAAGAACATAAGCCAGATGACGGAACGGAGAGACCGAGAATGTAGAATATCATCACATGAGTGATTCGGCCTATTTGGATGCTTATACTATCCACTCATGTGATACTTCATCATACGATTCATATAGGATCCATCCGTCTAGATATCCTCCTATACATTCAGAAAGCCGTATGCTTTGGAAAGAAGCTTGTACAGTTTGGGAAGAGGTTTTGATTGATCAAAAAGACGAATCTACTTCAACCGATATGCCCTTAGGCACGGCCATACATAACATAGAAATCACACTTGGAAAAGGTGGACAGTTGGCTAGAGCAGCGGGGGCTGTAGCAAAACTAATTGCAAAAGAAGGTAAATCGGCCACATTAAGATTACCATCCGGAGAGGTCCGTTTAATATCCAAAAACTGCTCAGCAACAGTCGGACAAGTGGGTAATGTTGGCGTGAGACAGAAAAGTTTGATGCGTAGAGCCGGATCTAAGCGTTGGCTAGGTAAGCGTCCTGTAGTCAGAGGAGTGGTTATGAACCCTGTAGACCATCCCCATGGGGGTGGCGAAGGAAGGGCCCCCATTGGTAGAAAACACCCCACAACCCCTTGGGGGTATCCTGCACTTGGAAGAAGAAGTAGAAAACGGAATAAATATAGTGATAGTTTCATTCTTCGTCGACGTACTAAATAGGAAAATCTTGAACATCGAATATGTTTCTTCGTCTTTACAAAAGAAAAAAGATAGGAGTAAATAGCTGTGCCACGTTCAAAAAAAAAAAATCCTTTTGTTGCGAATCATTTATTAGAAAAACTTGAGAAACTCAACATCAAGGGAAAAAAAGAAATAATTATAACTTGGTCCCGGGCATCTACCATTATACCCACAATGATCGGACATACAATCGCCATTCATAATGGAAAGGAGCATTTGCCTGTTTATATAACGGAGCGTATGGTAGGTCAAAAATTGGGAGAATTTGCACCTACTCTTAATTTCCAGAAACATACGAGAAACGATAACAAATCTCGTCGTTAATCTGAGTGAATAAAGTGAATATTCGGTGCTCATCGTTCATTCGTGGGAGGTAAACCAGATGATAAAGAAAAACGAAGTTGGAGAAGTATACGCTTTAGGTCAACATATCCGTCTGTCTGCTCACAAAGCGCGAAGAGTCATTGATCAGATTCGTGGACGTTCCTACAAAGAAACACTTCTGATATTAGCACTCATGCCTTATCGAGCATGTTACCCAATTTTTAAATTGGTTTATTCTGCGGCAGCCAATGCGAGTCACAATATGAGGATAAAGAAAACGGATTTAATCATTAGTAAAGCCGAAGTCAACAGGGGTACTATCAGAAAAAAATTAAAACTTCGAGCGCGAGGACATAGTTATCCGATAAAAAGAACCACCTGTCATATAACTATCGTATTGAAAGATATATCCAAAGATTACATATGGATACATCAGGAAGTTCTTCGAGCCGATGTGTCGAAAAATTCCATATCGAAAGATTACATATGGGTCAAACACCCCATAATTCGAGCCAAATAACCACCTATCATCTAACTATTCTATTAAAAGATATATCGAAAGATCACATATGCATAAAAAAAGATGGATAGAGATATATACTAAATATACAGATCTAAGAGAGAGGTATTTCGATATGATCGATCCGGACAGATTGAAATTGAACTGGGCTAATAGAGAGAGTGAGGGTGTATGGGACAAAAAATAAATCCACTTGGTTTGAGACTTGGTACAACCCAACGACATCATTCCCTTTGGTTTGCAAAACCCCAAAATTACTCTAAAGGTCTTCAGGAAGATCAAAAAATACGTGATTGTATCAAGAATTTTGTACGTGATTGTATAAAGAAAAATGTACAAGAGATTCCTTCCGATGAGAGAATCATGTCACGTCTAGAGATTCAAAAAAGTATCGATGTGATAAAGGTCGTAATCTATACAAGCTTCCCAGACTTGCCAAAATTATTAAGAAAGGGGAAACCACAAAGAATCAAAGAATTACAGACCAATGTAGCAAAAGGGTTTCATTCTGTAAACTATAAACTCAACATTGCTATCAGAATAATTACAAAGCCCTATGGACAGCCTACTATTCTTGCAGAATACATAGCCAAACAATTAAAAGAAAGAGTTCCATTTCGAAAGGTAATGAAAACCGCAATTGACTTACTTATTGAAGAAGAGAATACAAAAGGAATTCAAGTACAAATTGCAGGCCGGATCGATGGAAAAGAAATTGCACGTGTTGAATGGATCAGAGAAGGTAGGGTTCCGCTACAAACCATTCGAGCTAAAATAAATTATTGTTCATATACAGTTCGAATGGTTTATGGGGTATTAGGCATCAAAATTTGGATATTTGCGGTCGAGGAATAAGGATCCTTTGTTTTGATTTCGGTTCTATCCAACGATAGAACACAAAATGACAAACTCTTTCATTCGTTTTCGTTCAATAAAAAATGAACAATTCTTTTTTTTTTATTCGATTCTCTTCTATAGGATTGAATAAAAATTGGCTTGACCCTTTGGTATAATTGCTATGCTTAGTGTGTGACTCGTCGGTTATTTCCTTTAGGTTTAAGTTAGGGTTCAAAAAAAAGGGGGGACGGCCCATACCACAATAAGAGTATGAGCTAATAACGATAGAACTCATAACTATAGAACTCATAACCAACTCATTGCTTCGTATTATCTGGATCCAAGGCACCAGTCACTCTATGATCGAGTGATCCAAGAGTTGTAGCAACTGAACTCTTTTTACATAAAAGAAAAATCAATCTGATTCTGGATTGTGAAAGAAAAGAAAAGGATCAGGTAAATGGAAGGGTGATAGAAAGAGAGAACTAGAATATCCATGATATATGATTCCAATATGTATGGTCTATAAATCATCTCAGAAAAGGCAGTGTAATAAAGCATCAATAGGTAAGAAGAACCTAAAACAAAGAGCATCAAGTCAATTTAAAAGCTGAGGAAATTGACTCAGGAACAACCAATTCAATTACGAGCTCCATTGCAGAAAATTAGGCCTAGCCATTCAGCAAGAAGTGATGGGAACGACGGAACCTATGACTGCAGAAGATTCTATTGAAAACGAATTCTAATAATTCATTGGGTGGGATGGCGGAACGCACCAGAAACCAATTCAGTTATTCTGAGAAGTCATGGACTGACCCTTCGGATAAACCAGATCTTGAACTTGAAAGAGTCAATATTCGCCCGCGAAAGCCTTACGACGTTTTAGGATATTTACTAAAAGTACAAATCAAGATTGGTTCTCTCTTATATCAAAAAGAAATTAAAAATAGAATTCGATTCTAGATGGATAGAAATATTTATCCGCCTATTCGTGTATCCAATCTTAGATCTAAAAAAAAAAAGAATCCTAGGATTCAGTGTATTATTCATTGAATACTTATCTCTAATATTATTAAATCGTTTCATTCGCGAGGAGCTGGATGAGAAGAAACTCTCATGTCCGGTTCTGCAGTAGAGATGGAATTGTGAAACAACCATCAACTATAACCCCAAAAGAACCAGATTCCGTAAACACCATAGAGGAAGAATGCGGGGCGTTTCTTATCGAGGCAATCGGATTTGTTTCGGTAGATACGCTCTTCAGGCACTTGAGCCGGCTTGGATCACATCTAGACAAATAGAAGCAGGACGACGAGCAATGACACGGTATGCGCGTCGTGGTGGAAAAGTATGGGTACGCATATTTCCAGACAAACCTGTTACAATAAGACCAACAGAAACACGTATGGGTTCGGGGAAAGGATCTCCCGAATATTGGGTCTCCGTCGTAAAACCCGGTCGAATACTTTATGAAATGGTTGGGGTATCAGAAAAAGTAGCTAGAGAAGCGATTTCAATAGCTGCGTCCAAAATGCCTATACGAACTCAATTCCTTATTGTCGAATAGGGATATGCAAACAAAAAAAGGGGGTCTTTCTGATGAAAAACCAACCTGCGGTTGGTTTTTTTTTGGCCAAACAATATTTCTTTTTTCCTTTGCCCTTTCTTTGGATTGAAAGAAAAGATCAAAAAAAGCTATGATTCAATCTCAGACCTATTTAAATGTAGCAGACAACAGCGGAGCTCGAAAATTGATGTGTATTCGAATCATAGGAGCTAGTAATCGCCAATATGCTTATATTGGTGACATTATTGTTGCTGTAATCAAAGAAGCCGTGCCTCATATGCCTCTCGAAAGATCAGAAGTGATCAGAGCTGTAGTTGTACGTACATGTAAAGAACTCAAACGCGACAATGGCATGATAATACAATATGATGACAATGCCGCAGTTGTCATTGATCAAAAAGGCAATCCAAAAGGAACTCGAGTCTTTGGTGCGATTGCTTGGGAATTGAGAGAGTTGAATTTTACTAAAATAGTCTCATTAGCCCCTGAGGTCTTATAAAAACTCATAGACGAGACCACGATATTTTTAGTGTATCTGAAATAGATTCAATGAATTAGTAGATTGTCTCTCAGGTATATCCCTTAATATTACTAATTGATAATAGTAATAATTGATAAAGAAAAAAAGAGCATGTTGATAATAAAAAAACTCGAAGGCACCAATGATTATAACTCATCATGGGTAGGGACACTATTGCCGAGATAATAACTTCTATACGAAACGCGGAGATGGATAACAAAGAACTGGTTCGAATAGCATCTACTAATATCACCGAAAACATTGTGAGAATACTTCTACACGAAGGCTTTATCGAAAACGTGAGGAAACACCGACAAAGGAACACAAATTTCTTAGTTTCAACTCTACGATATAGAAGAAGGCATAAAAAAGGGCTATCTAGAACTATTTTAAAACGTATCAGCCGACCCAGTGTACGAATCTATTCTAACTATCAACGAATCCCTAAGATTTTAGGAGGAATGGGGCTTGTAATTCTTTCTACTTCTCGAGGCATAATGACAGATCGAGAGGCTCGACTAGAAAGAATCGGAGGAGAAATTTTGTGTTATCTATGGTGATCTTTCTGGTATCCGAATTGGGTCAATAACTTCCTATTCTTATTTGTGACAAAAAAAAGCATACGAATATCACTTTTATTCCATGAATTGATACTTTAAAGGCATTACCTCGAATGAAAGAACAAAAATGGATTTATGAAGGTTTAATTACGGAATCACTGCCTAATGGCATGTTCCGGGTTCGTTTAGATAATGAAGATCTAATTCTAGGGTATATTTCAGGAAGGATCCGATGTGGTAGTATACGGATACTACCAGGAGATAGAGTCAAAATCGAAGTAAGTCGTTATGATTCAACCAAGGGGCGTATCATTTTTCGACTCAACAACAAAGATTCGAATGATAATGATTAGGTGACCTTTTCAACACTCACACTACTTTCGTGGGAACTCGCATCTCAAAATTGCAAGAGACTTATTTTCTTCCAAGGAGTCGATTAAAAATGAAGGAATTACAAATATGAAAATAAGGGCCTCCGTTCGTAAAATTTGTCAAAGATGTCGACTGATCCGTAGGCGGGGACGAATTATAGTAATTTGTTCCAACCCGAGACATAAACAGAGACAAGGATAATCCATTGAATCTAAACTCAAAATCGACAAACAATAGAAACAAATGATTATGATTAGTAAATTAGTTCAGTTTTAACTATGCTTAACAATTTAGAAATACACTTAAGGAGCTTCGTATAATGCCCATTGGAATTCCAAAAGTTCCGTTTTTTATGTTTCCTGAGGACGACCCCAATTCAGATTTAGCTAAGGATTTCGATTTAGATAAGGATTTAGATAAGGATAAGGACTCAGATTCAAATTCAACAGCACAATGGTCAGAGTTCTACAATGGACTTTCTGACCACAGAATCCTTTTTTTAGGCCAAACACTTGATTACGAGATGGCAAATAAGCTAATAGGTCTCCTGATAAGTCTCAGTAGAGAAAATCCGACCTCGAATATTTCTCTAATGATAAACTGTAAAGGCGGATTGGCACGACCCGCACTGGGTCTCTTTGATACGATGCACTGGGTGACACCCTTGGTCTTTACAATAGGCGTGGCGAGGGCCTATTCAGTGGGAGCCCTCATCCTGAGCAGAGGAGCACCTGGCGACCGTATAGCATTCCCTCACGCTAGCGTACAGCTACAGCAACCTACTACTTCTTATATTGGGTGCGAATTAGGGGAGTTGTATAGCCTTGCGGATGAATTACGAAATATTCACTGGAACCTCGTAAGAGCTTATGCCCAAACTACAAACAACAAAAACGTAGAGAGGTTATATTATGACCTACAGCATCCCACGTGTACGATGGGACCAGCCGAAGCCAAAGATCATGGAATTATTGATGTAATAGCAGTTTCGTTCGGGCACTCAAACGCAGCAGAGCGTACGGACTCACAGGAAATCTAGGGCCCGAACCTCGATGACGGAGACCGAGACGCTAAAATTAATAATACCCCATCGGTTCCGCCCGGGTACCCAAACGGAGCCGATCATGAAAATAAGGAAAAATATTCGGATTTTTCTCCGAATATTTTGAAGCACCTGAAAGAGTTATGGGACAAAACTTGGGGATCACCTGAACCTGAAGTCCATGACGATGAAGAATTTATCTAACTAACAGGACAACCTAGTCAGATTCTATGGAATTATTGAGTATTTACCTTAGGTCTAAGTATTTAGCTTAGGTCTAGGTAAAGGTTCAAAAAAAAAAAAAGATTTGTTTTAACATGAAATGGATATATCCATATATCTCTGACTCCCATTTATGAGATGACAAAATTATGGCAAAACCTATTCTAATAAGACCAAGAGTTAGTTTGCGTAGGAGGGGACGTCCTAGTTCACGTAGAAGTGGGCGTCTTGGTTCCCGTAAGAATGTTCGTCGAATACCAAAAGGGGTTATTCATGTTCAAGCCGGTTTGAATAATACCATAGTAACGGTTACAGATGTACGGGGTCAGGTGGTTTCTTGGGCCTCCGCCGGTACTTGCGGATTCAAAACCGCAAGAAAAGCAACACCATTTGCTGCCCAAACCGCAGCGGGAAATGCCCTTCGTATAGTACAGGGTATGCAACAAGCAGAAGTCAAGATAAAGGGTCCTGGTCTCGGAAGAGATGCAGCATTACGAGCCATTTTTAGACGTGGTATACGCATAAATTTGGTACACGACGTAACCCCTCTGCCATATAATGGCTGTAGACCTCCGAAAAAAAGACGTGTGTAGAAATCAGAATTGAACCAATTTCAAGTGCAAGAGAAATAAATGATTCAACGATCAAATAATAGTAATAGTACTATGCTTCGAGAGGAAGTAGCAATATCTACTCGGCCACTACAGTGGAAGTGTGTTGAATCAAGAGCAGACAGCAAGCGTCTTAATTATGCCCGTTTTATCTTGTGTCCGCTTATGAAAGGTCAAGGCGATACGATAGGCATCGCGATCCGAAGATCTTTGCTTGGAGAAATAGAAGGAACCTGTATCACACGCGCAAAATCTGAGAAGATACCGCATGAATATTCGAACATAGCAGGGATTGAAGAATCCGTACATGAAATTTTAATGAATTTGAAAGAAATTGTATTGAGAAGTAATCTGTATGGAACTCGCAACGCATCTATTTGTGTCAAGGGTCCGGGATACGTAACTGCTCAAGACATCATCTCACCGCCTTCTGTCGAAATGGTTGATACTACACAGCATATAGCTAGCCTAACGGAACCCATTGATTTTTGTATTGAATTACAAATCGAGAGGCATCG